ACGCGACATAAAGACTCCTTATTCTTATTATTCTTATTTAGAATTCATTTCATTCTTTTTTTTGAAAATTGGCTTTTACAGAATAAACCTAAACTAAAACTGAACTCAATGCGGCAAAGTTGGCTGAAGTAGTGTACTTGTACTATTACTATAAAGAAGAATGAGATAATTCAAACTTTATATTATTATATATATATAAGATCCGTTTCCTGACATAGTTGGGAGTTCCCTATGAATGAATAAATTCATGGATTTTGGAAAGAGGGGGAAGACACTTTTTTAATATTCTTTGATTTCAAAGATTTCAAAGTAAGATTATCCATTTTTCTTGAATAAAAAAATGAAAAATAGGAAAAAGCCGGCTATCGGAATCGAACCGATGACCATCGCATTACAAATGCGATGCTCTAACCTCTGAGCTAAGCGGGCCCACAGAATAGAAATTTTCTATGCATAGGAATTCAATACACTATAATAGAGTGTCTATAGAAATATAGAAAAGAATAGAATCTATAATTCCCAATAAATATTGGATATTATAGAACATAACGATTTATATAGCGATATAGAATTGTGATAAAGAAATCACAATTCTAAATTCGAATATTATTCTATTCGACAGTAAATCTTAAATATTTTTAGATAGTCTAGTCAAATTTTATTTTTGATTTTTGATTCACATGACATTGGAAATTTTTTTTGCTACACTTCTATATTTTCTATACTATATATTATATTTTGAATTCAAAATATCTTTCAAATTCGATTGATTGGTTATAACTAATCAGACATTCCCCGGCTTTCATTCGTAAAAGGGAAAGTTAAGAAAAAAGAATCGACCCTTCAAGTATCCCAAATTGCATGGGAAGGGTGGCAGAAGAGAAAGATATATACGGGGTATATATCAATCTCTATTGAATTGCCGATACAGAAATGATAAAATCCAGTATAGGTTTCCTATAGGAAAGAAAAAAATACTTTTTTCGAGATAATAATCGCTATCTAATAAATTCAAGGGTTCCAGTATATCCAGTATAAATGAAAGCAAAAAGGAATGATATCCTAATCTAAAAAAAAAAGAAGGGGGGATATGGCGAAATCGGTAGACGCTACGGACTTAATTGGATTGAGCCTTGGTATGGAAACCTGCTAAGTGATAACTTTCAAATTCAGAGAAACCCAGGAACTAATAAAAATGGGCAATCCTGAGCCAAATCCTGTTTTCTCAAAACAAAGGTTCAAAAAACGAAAAAAGGGATAGGTGCAGAGACTCAATGGAAGCTGTTCTAACAAATGGAGTTCACTGCGCTGGTAGAGGAATCTTTCCATGGAAACTTCAGAAAGGATGAAGGATAAATGGATCTATTGAATACTATATCGAATGATTCACGATGGCCCGAATCTGTATTTTTTAATATGAAAAATGGAAGAATTGGTGTGAATTGATTCCACATTGAAGAAAAAATCGAATATTCATTCATCAAATCATTCACTCCATAGTCCGATAGATCTTTTCAAGAACTGATTAATCGGACGAGAATAAAGATAGAGTCCCGTTCTACATGTCAATACCGGCAACAATGAAATTTATAGTAATAGGAAAATCCGTCGACTTTAAAAATCGTGAGGGTTCAAGTCCCTCTATCCCCAAAAAAGCCTATTTGACTCCTAAAATATTTATCCTATCCCCCCTTTTCGTTAGAGGCTCCAGATTGCTTTATCTTTCTGATTCTTTGACAAACGTATTTGGGTGCAAATGACTTTCTCTTATCACATGTGATATAGAATACATATCCAAATTAAGCAAGGAATCCCTATTTGAATGATTCACAATCAATAGCATTGAAATTACAGGACTTGGGCAAAACTTTTTAATCCCCCTGTCCTTTTAATTGACATAAACTCCGGCCATCTAATAAAATGAGGATGGGATGCTACATTGGGAATGGTCGGGATAGCTCAGCTGGTAGAGCAGAGGACTGAAAATCCTCGTGTCACCAGTTCAAATCTGGTTCCTGGCACATGGTTAAATTGTATCAGGTCTTTCTTTTATAAATTAATTGATATGGGGCGAGATACATATTGATTTCGAATCTGGATCATAATATCCATATTTTTATCTATCTTGGCGAGATATACCCCATCTATTTTATAGATGGGTAGAGTTATTAAATAAATAAAATGAAATTCGATTTTATCTTTTTTTCTTTCGTTCAAAAAGAATGTGAATACTTCATACATATTTGAAAGGTTAAATTGGTTGGTTGAAAGAACAAAAAGTAAAAGTTGAAATAGACAAGATTCGGTTCATATACAAATAAATCGAATTCGATACCTTTGAATTTCTTGGTATTTTCGTTCCTATTCAATTTCCTAATTTGTCTCGACATGACTTTCTAAAACCGATCTACGCAATAGGTGCAGTACAAGGTTCATGATGCAGAACTCGTTTGATTCATCCTATTGGTTCGAGTATCTTCCAAATAAATCTAAGAATCCC